CTAGTTCCATTTGTGGTAAAAGTGGAAATAGTAGTCAAAACGAGGATACCAGAACGAGTGATCAAACTATACCAGAAAGTTCTACTCATCTGGGTGTAACTCAACAATACCGGCATTTGTGGGTTCAATGCGAAAATTGTTATGGATTAAATTATAAGAAATTTTTTAAATCAAAGATGCATCTTTGTGAACAATGTGGATATCATTTGAAAATGAGTAGTTCAGATAGAATCGAACTTTTGATCGATCCGGGCACTTGGGAGCCTATGGATGAAGACATGGTCTCTCTGGATCCCATTGAATTTCATTCGGAGGAGGAGCCTTATAAAAATCGTATCGATTCTTATCAAAGAAAGACAGGATTAACCGAGGCTGTTCAAACAGGCAGAGGGCAACTAAACGGTATTACCGTAGCAATTGGGGTTATGGATTTTCAGTTTATGGGAGGTAGTATGGGATCCGTAGTCGGGGAGAAAATTACCCGTTTGATTGAATACGCTACTAAAGAATTTCTACCTCTTATTATAGTGTGTGCTTCCGGAGGGGCACGCATGCAAGAAGGAAGTTTGAGCTTGATGCAAATGGCTAAAATATCTTCTGCTTTATATGATTATCAATCAAATAAAAAGTTATTCTATGTACCAATTCTTACATCTCCTACTACCGGTGGGGTGACAGCTAGTTTTGGTATGTTGGGGGATATCATTATTGCCGAACCCAATGCCTACATTGCCTTTGCGGGTAAAAGAGTAATTGAACAAACATTGAATAAAACAGTACCCGAGGGTTCACAAGCGGCCGAGTATTTATTCCAGAAGGGCTTATTCGATCTAATCGTACCACGTAATCCTTTAAAAAGCGTTCTGAGTGAGTTATTTCAACTACACACTTTCTTTCCTTTGAATCAAAATTAGAACATTAAGTTCAATTATTTTGAGCAAACAAGTAATTAGTTTATCGGAATCCAAGTTAAAATTAGACGAATGGGGTTTTCTTTGTTGACATAAGATCTAATTATATAAAGAATCAAAAGTCACAGAAAATCCGCCCCTTTTTCTATATTCCTGATTATTGATCAAGAAGCCTCTATTAACAAGATAAAAGATGAAATTCTTATTTTCGTGAAATTAGGCAAATCAAAAAAATATACTCTTCTCGTCATATATAATGAAAATCTATAAAATATAGAATTTTTTATTTTTTTTATATCTTACGATAATCCTATTTTGACTAAGAATCCCTGATGGATGGGATTCTAACAAACCCTTCAATATATTCAATATAATTATAAATATAAATAGAATCTAATTAATTTTTAAGAAACTTTTTGCTTAGTAAATGAAATTCGAAGACAAGAGCAAAAAATGAAGAAAATAATATCTCATCCATATCCTTTCAAATCTTTCATGTAGAAAGATGAAAAACTACATTATATACTCACTTAGATAGATACTTATATTTATACTTAATAGCTATTAAGTAATAATAATAATTCCAATTTTAGAATTATCAAATTATAATAAGATATCTTTATATATAATATAATAAGATATCTTTATATTATAAATATAAAATATAAATAATAATAACAGGTACAAATAGTAAATCGAGGTACCCATTCTATGACAACTCTTAACTTTCCCTCTGTTTTGGTGCCTTTAGTAGGCCTAGTATTTCCGGCAATCGCAATGGCTTCTTTATTTCTTCATGTTCAAAAAAACAAGATTGTTTAGAGCCGATGGCACAAAATCTCATCTATTTTTTTTTTCAAAACTGACGCTTGTATCATAACACAGATATCTATTTAGCAAAATATGGTATAAGCGGCTTCCGCCGAAAAACTCTTATGTCTCCAGAAAATGCTATAGGGATCAATGGATTCTAGCTATTTTCAAATAGACCCGAATCGACGGATAGCTGAACTGTAAAGTTGGTCTATCTATTTGGCTATCTTTAATGAGATCATACGAAGGGTATGTTATTAGTTTAGATCTAACGAATTTAATGAATTACTCCTAAAGGATCACATCAAACTAGTGCTAGTTGATGCGAGTTACTTCGGAAAAAAAGGACTAAAGTCAAATTCATTTGGGGTATTCTCTCAATTCCAAAAAAATCAACTGGATCAAGTATGAGTTGTCGATCAGAACATATATGGATAGAACCTATAACGGGGGCTCGAAAAACAAGTAATTTCTGCTGGGCTGTTATCCTTTTTTTAGGTTCATTAGGATTCTTGTTGGTTGGAACCTCGAGTTATCTTGGTAGAAATTTGATATCTTTATTTCCGTCTCAGGAAATAGTTTTTTTTCCACAAGGAATTGTGATGTCTTTCTACGGAATCGCGGGTCTTTTTATTAGCTCCTATTTGTGGTGCACAATTTCGTGGAATGTAGGTAGTGGTTATGATCGATTTGATAGAAAAGACGGAATAGTGTGTATCTTTCGTTGGGGATTTCCTGGAAAAAATCGTCGGGTCTTCCTCCGATTTCTTATAAAA